TTTTCTATCTTTATCCATGGATCCTTTCCTAATACTCATTAAATTGGAAGTATTGATCCAATTAAAAAAAAGATTATGTTTCGCAATTAAATAATCCAATTTGTCAATTTTTAATTGACCCTTGGATACAAATCACGAGAATGTATATTCTTCCTCGAATCCTTCGTTGAGAGGTAAAGGATTAAATCCTTTTAAGAAAAAAAGTTTTTTTTCGGAATATGAATCAAATCAAACCGAGAGATCCCTTAACTATAAAAGGGATTAATAAAACGAATCCCACTTTTACCACTAAACTATACCCGCTACAATGCGATTATTGTATAGAAATGAAACTTTTGTCGAACAAAAAAAGGTAATCGGACGTAATCAAGATAGGATCCAAAACAAAATAATGATGAAAATTATAGCATTGGTGTGTTTGTTTTGGTTTTGTCATGTTAGTAGACCTAATCAGATTAGTAAAAGAACACTCCTAATTCAAAATTAAAAGAAAGAAAGAACAAGTTCTTTCTTTTGCTGGAGGATTTTTGACAGAACAGGTAGGGCTCGATAAAACTATTTATGTTATGACATAAGAATGCATTGCACAACAATCCACAGTTCCTTATTTTTTTTTTCTTTTTTTCCAGTAAAGGAAAAAAAGAAGGAAAGAAAAGAAAGAATAATAATAATACAATAAAAAATGACACTTTGATTCTATAGAATGAAATTCCATATCATAGGAATGGAAAGATTCCTTCTTCTGATTGTTGTTTCAATAATCAATAATAAGCACTTTTGTTTTCAAACAAATCATTTTATCTATGATTTGGAATGGAACAAAAAATGGCCCGGCTAGGTACTGACCAGGCCAGGCCGTGAAAAGAAAAAAAGCTCTTTCGGAAGAAGAGGTATTCTTGCTTTTTTCTTTTTTTTTTATTCGAAATATCTCTTTAGAACCTTTTCTTTATCTAAATGGGATTGCTTATAAAAGTAGTATATATTAAAGTTGTATATATCAATATAGTCAAAAAAAGAATAAAGAGAGATAAAGAAAGGATTTTTTTCAAGCCTTATTTTTTGTGTAATGTAAGATAGTAATTATACTTTTTCAATTGGGAGAGATGGCTGAGTGGACGAAAGCGTCGGATTGCTAATCCGTTGTACGAGTTTTTCGTACCGAGGGTTCGAATCCCTCTCTTTCCGTTTCCGTTGATGACTTGGTATTTTATTTATTTTTTTTTCAAAACCTTTCCCTTGTTTTTGTTTTTTTTTTTATTTAATATAATAAATAAGGATGTACAATAGATAAAATCCGAAGTAAGAACATTGAAAAATTAAGCAAGTAAAAAGAAAGGCCTTTTTATTCTTCACGTCCAGGATTACGTCCTGGATCATTAGATAGGAATCCAAAGATGAAGAGAGAAACAAAAAATATCACTACTGTGTAAACAAAGAGTTTGAGAGTAAGCATTACACAATCTCCAAGATCTTTTTTTTTTGAAAAAAAAAGAGAATAGATTCTCCATTTTTCTACCCTATATCCTATTTTGACACCAATAAACGAAATGGTTTCTCGAAATCAAAAATCAAAAAGAATTCTCAGAAATTCATTTGGAATAAGAGTCGAGTCTTTTATTAAAAAAAAATATCTTTCCTATTTTGGGATGACTCTAAAAGGGTTTTTCAATAAATGAAAAAGAATGAGGAAAGGAAAGAGAGTGAGTCAGATTTCTTGCAGCTATCTAAGAATTGTTTGAATCGAGGGTTCATGCTGTGAGACTTATCCGATCTTATCCATTGTTCGATTTTTTTTTTTCGAATAAATCATGTATAGGACAGTATTAAAGATCTCATCGAAAACTTACAGCAGCTTGCCAAACAAAGGCTAAGAGAAAAAAGAGAAGGGGTATTACTGGCATAAAATCTACGATTGGATTCAAAAAAGCGTAGGCCTCCGGCAATTTGGCTAAGAAAAAACTACTCGAATAAAGGGTGGAATGAAGACAGATACAGATCAAACTAAAGATATTAAGCATAACAAACATTTTTTTTTCTTGGAAATTGTATTTTGATTGAGTTATTGTTATTGATAATTGATATCCCTTAAAAATGAAAAAAAAAGAGTAAGGTATACCAAAAAATCCTTCTTTGAACTCAACCAATCAAAAATCCTTCAATTCTTACATTAAAAAAGAATAGAAGAAATCATACTTTTATACAATATCTTAATTGAATTATATGTAATGATCAATAAATTCAGTTTCATTGTATCTCTACACGTGTCAAAACCCTAGGAACAATAGAGTCCATAGATATTTTGGATTGGAATTGACGAATAACAAAAAACAATACTAGTGTTTATTAGTATTGAATAGAAATCGAAATGGGGCGTGGCCAAGTGGTAAGGCAATGGGTTTTGGTCCCGCTATTCGGAGGTTCGAATCCTTCCGTCCCAGGGAATACCTATTATCTATATAGATAGAAATATCTATTATCAGAATAAAGAAAGGTTGTCTTTTTGAACTGTCTTCTTTACTCTTTAAGAGTCAAATATTGGATATTATGTGATTCTTGTTTCTGATTTTTAATGATTCTATTCTTCTTTAAATCCTATTTTTTCACAAATTAAATTCAAATAAGATAGATATAGATGGAACTTAATCGAGTTGTGATCTAGGAACATAGATTCGAAGAATTGGAAATAAAGAAAAAGGGGGATTGCAAAAGAAAGAGGTTGAATGCGCTTTTCATCGTATGTCCATCCCCTTATACTTTGAATATTCATATTGAAGTTTAAGTTAGTTACTTCAAAAAGTCTTACGTGCCATATAATAAGAATTAATTAACAATGTAAGATATCAATTTCACTAGCTGTGCTTGTACAAATTGGATTAAGAAATAATCAATTACATACATATAACATATCTATTTTCTTTGAACCTCATTTTTAGGTATTTCATTTCGTATTTGATTTGGTTCTCATAAATAATTGTAAATATATGGAATAATATAGACAGGGGGTAATTCATACATTCTATATTCTATTCTCCTTACTTTAAATAAAAATTATTGAACGAACCCCCACCAGTCAAAGAAACTACGCGTAAAATGAGGAAATGTTTAATGTATTATTGTTGTTCTATTTCAGTGATAACGTTTTTTGGTTTTTTGAAAAAGATTTTTGATCCGTTCATTTGAAATATTCTATATTGAATATTCATAATTCATTCCACTGACAATTGTTCAGTCTATCTGATAGAGGGAATTATTTTTTTTTTTTTTTTTATGATTTTCTTTTTCAGTATGAAATGAAAGAAAAAGAGCCTAAATCTTCCTTTACATCAATTTTTTTTATCCACTCCACGAAAAAAAGAAATAAATTTCTTTTTCTATCTATCTATATTTTTTTAATCACTGAGATTTAGGTTTAATTCAAAGATAGATTATTTATGATGATAAATGTAATCTTTAGTAAAACTTTATTCATCAAATAGTGATATCCGGGTAGGTTTTTTTTTCAATTCAATAACTATTTGAATTTAATGATTTCTTATGAGTATTTAATATTCGAAGAAGTCTAAGATTGTTGAATATATCCTCTCAAGTTACTTGAAGATGCAATGTAGATTTAATACAAAGAGCTTTTTTCTTTCTAATATTTAGAAATTAATAATTAATAAATAAAATAAAAATATTGCATTCATCCAATAAAAAGAAAATCGAGGGTGAAATTGAATTCTTTCTAAGACTTCTTTAGAAAGCAATGTAACGACCGAACAAATGACTATTCATGATTCCCTAATTGAATCAATTACATATCAGTTCCAAACTAGAGGAATGTTATGGTAAAACTTCGTTTGAAACGATGTGGTAGAAAGCAACGTGCGACTTGAAGGACATGATCAGTTGTGGATTCTTACACCCACCCTTTTGATTCTATTTGATTCTATAGGAATGAAGGTGCTCTTAGCTCGACATCCTTTGTTCTGTTCCACTAGAAACCTCATTTTTTCTTGGGTTGTAGTGTAAACAGTATGTGATGTAGCTCGAGTAGAAAGTATTGATTCATTTCTCAGGGCAAGGATCTAGGGTTAGTGCCAATTAATAAGTTGGAACAACTTCGTAAGTGTAGTCTATTTTCGATTTCTAAACCGAAAGGATCCAATTCGAGCAAGTTTCAAATCCAAAAAAGGAAAATTTGTTGGAATTAGTGAAACTCTTTTGATCCAAAGTGTATCGTGCGGGAATCAACCGTTTATGATTCTTTGATAGAAATAAATCAGAAAAAGGGGCATGTTGCTGCCATTTTGAAACGATTAAAAATCACCGAAGTAATGTCTAAACCCAATGATTCAAGGCAAAGAGAAAATATTTTTGAACAAGGAAATATCTTTTTTTTTAATTGTCTCGACAACTAGATCAAGAATAAGGAGTCCGAATAGATTCTAAATGAGACAAAGAAAAAGGGGTTAGAGACCACTCAAAAAATCAAATGCCTAAGGGTTTTCTTTTGAGCTATTTCAGAGTTACTCAACTTGAGTTTTGAGAATACAAATTCTTTTTTTTGATAAAGAAAAAAAAGTATTAAATAATCATAGTCTAATTTATTTGATTTAATGCTTTTATAGATCTATTTGACATTAGAATTGTATACATAGACATATCTATATTCTAATTTCTCGAGCCGTACGAGGAAAAAACTTCGTATACGTTTCTAGGGGGGGTTCTAGTTTATCTACGTCTATCCCAATGAGCCGTTTATCGAATCGTTGCAATTGATGTTCGATCCCGAAGAGAAGGAAGAGATCTTCGGAAAGTGGGTTTTTATGATCCGATAAATAATCAAACGTATTTAAATATTTCTGCTATTCTCTATTTTCTTGAAAAAGGCGCTCAACCTACAGGAACTGTTTATGATATTTTAAAGAAGGCGGGGGTTTGTTTTTACAGAATTTCGTCTTAATTAAAGGAAAGTCAATTAATGAAATACAAAAGAAGAGGGTGTGGGTGATTCGTATATAGCTTTGTATAAGTATAAGTTTTTTTTTCTACTATACTTTCCCCACTCCCTTCCTCTTCTTTTGCTCTATTTATACTTTTTTTTTTATTGTATTCTTTTCTAACTATTCATATTGACAACAGTGTATTGAACAAATATAATTCGATCGTGTAGAAAGGGATCTATTTATCTTTCTTATATTTTTCTTTCTTAGATTTCGTTTTTTTATTTTACTTCATTCACAATAAAAAAAATATCTATATATATGGGTTCGTTCGATTTTTTGTGATACAAACAAGAAGTCTTTTTTGGTTAAAAAAAAATGGATAACATAAACGAGAAGAGTCAATCTATCAAAATTGCTTTTTTTTTTATCTGAAAATTTGATTATTCTTATTGGATCTCTTTATTTTTATTTTTTAGATTCATAATTTTAGAATCAATTTGAATTTTATTGCTAGTTCGATGTTTTGATTGCGTCGTGCAATTGAATTTCTTTATTTTTTCCAATTGTATCTACATATCCTAATTTTTTTTCGGGTTGCTAACTCAACGGTAGAGTACTCGGCTTTTAAGTGCGGCTAGCATATTTTACACATTTATATGAAGTAACGGATTCGTTCATACCTTCGGTAGAGTTTGTAAGACCACGACTGATCCTGAAAGGAATGACTGGAAAAAACAGCATGTCGTATCAATAGAGAATTCTGAAAATATTTCATTCTTACTGGATCGGTTCAAAACCTTGTTTGAATTCTTAGTGAGAAAAAAATGAAATTAATTCAGAGTTGGGTCGAATGAATAAATGGATAGAGTCCTATGACCTCAATTAATTATAAAGAAAGAAAAAGCAACGAACTTCTGTTCATAATTTCTTAATTTGACTGATTACCCGATCTAATTACACGTTAAAAAGATATTAGTACCTGGTACGGGAAGGGCTTTTCCATGAATGGATGATTATCCATTTTTTAATGAGTCCTAACTATTAGCTATTTCCTATTCTAGGTTGTACATAAATGTGTAGAAGAAGCGGCATATTGATAAAGATATTTTTTTTTCCAAAATCAAAAGAGCGATTGGGTTGAAATGAAAAATAAAGGATTTCTAATCCATCTTCTTATCCTATAACGAATATAAACTAATTCGATTAAAAAAGAGAGGATAGAGAGTCCGTTAATGAGTCTACCTGTCTACGAGGTATTTATTCTTTTCTTACTAGAATACCTTGTTTTGACTGTATCGCACGATGTATCATTTGATAACCAATAAATCCCCTACCTTTTTTTTTTTCTTTTTGGGGTCAAATCAAATTTCCAATGGAGGAATTTCAAGGATATTTCGAACTAGATAGATCTCGACAACATGACTTCCTATACCCACTTCTTTTTCGAGAGTCTATTTATGCACTTGCTCATGATCATGGTTTAAATAGATCGATTTTGTTCAAAAATGCAGGTTATGACAATAAATTTAGTTCAATAGTTGTGAAACGTTTAATTACTCGAATGTATCAACAGAATCCTTTGATTTTTTCAGCTAATGATTCTATCCAAAATCCATTTTTTGGGCACAACAAGAATTTGTATTCTCAAATTATCTCAGAGGGATTTGCAGTCATTGTGGAAATTCCATTTTCATTTTCCCTACGATTAGTATCTTCTTTAGAAAGGAAAGAAATAGCAAAATCGCATAATTTACGATCAATTCATTCCATATTTCCTTTTTTAGAGGACAAATTTTCACATTTAGATTATGTGTCGGATGTGCTAATACCCTATCACATCCATCTAGAAATCTTGGTTCAAACCCTTCGCTACTGGGTGAAAGATGCCTCTTCTTTGCATTTATTACGTTTCTTTCTCCACGAGTATTGGAATAGTCTTATTACTCCAAAGAAACATATTACCCCTTTTTCAAAAGGTAATCCAAGATTATTCTTGTTCCTATATAATTCTCATATATGTGAATACGAATCCATCTTTCTTTTTCTCCGTAATCAATCTTCTCATTTACGGTCAACATCTTCTGGAATCTTTTTTGAGCGAATCTATTTCTATGTAAAAATAGAACATTTTGCCAAAGTCTTCTTTGATAATGATTTTCAGTGCATCCTATGGTTCTTCAAAGATCCTTTCATGCATTATGTTAGATATCAAGGAAAATCAATTCTGGCTTCAAAAGATACGCCTCTTCTGATGAATAAATGGAAATATTACCTTGTTACTTTATGGCAATATCATTTTTATGCGTGGTTTCAACCAGGAAGGATCGATATAAACCAATTATGCAAGTATTCTCTTGACTTTTTGGGCTATCGTTCAAGCGTACCACTAAATTCTTCAGTGGTACGAAGTCAAATGCTAGAAAATTCATTTCTAATAAATAATGCTATGAAGAAGTTCGAGACAATAGTTCCAATTATTCCTCTGATTGGATCATTGTCTAAAGCGAATTTTTGTAACACATTAGGGCATCCCATTAGTAAACCGACCCGGGCTGATTCATCAGATTCTGAT